AAAAATGGCAAATAACGACCCTTTTTTCTTTGAAAAAAATCTTGCCACTCTTCTTTTCGATTTCAATCAGTGGAATCGACCCCTTCGCTACATAAAAAACGATAAATTTGAACAAGCTATCCGAAATGAAATGTCACATTATTTTTTTGACCGATGTAAAAGTGATGGAAAATATCGAATGACTTTTACGTGTCCTGCTAGTGTATCGATTTTTTTGGAAAGGCTAAAAAGAAGGCTGTTATCCCCGGAACTGTGGCCTTATTTCTTCGATGATAATCCACCGGACCCATACGATTTTTGGATTTTTACCAACGAAAAAAAAGAAAGAAAAGAAAAAAAAGCATTTCTAAATCGAATCAAATCTCTCGAGAAAAAATCTAGTTTTTTGAATAGACTCGAAACAAGAACTCGATTATGTAATGATGATTCTAGAAACAAATACTTACCAAAAAGGTATGATCCTTTATTGAGCGGATCGCGTCGAAAAACAATCGAAAAAAATGCAATCCTGAAAAAAACTTCGAAAAAAAAATTTTTTCAAAATTTTCGGATAAATAAATTGCATCAAATCCTCGTTCCGTACACCGATAAACTAGGAGAATTTATAGAGATACAGAATAAAGAGCGAAAGATTTATGCGGAGGATATCAAAAATGAGGAATTACCGATCATTGACAAGATCGTTGACACGGTCATTGAAAAGTTTCTTCCTCCCGTCGTTGATACTTTTCGCCTTGTGCTCAACACTCACAAATGGATTTGTTTGGCTCGGTTACAGGCTATTGTCGCGGGAAATATCCACTACGCGATAGCTGTGCAATATACGTTTTGGAGGCATACAGCTCCTGGTACCTCTTATTTGTCTAATTTGATAGGCTTCAGGAATTTAAAGAATGTGTGTCTAAAATGTTATGAAGACATTCTATCGAAATCCCATTTTAATTGGAATCTTTTGATGAGGACTGGTTACGCACATGTGAGGTATGAACATATGGGTTATCTGGGAGACTTTATTCGGAAAATAGAGTACGCTCTAGAAGAAAAACTAGACGAGTATTACGCTTACCTAAACTTTGGCTGTGGCTCTCTAGTTACTTCTTGGTATACCCTTGATTGGCTAGATCAAAATTATTATCAGAATAAGAAAAAGTTCGAAAAAGAAAAGTTCGAAAAAGAAAAGTTCGAAAGACCAAAGGCAGAAAGAGCAAAATTAGAAAAGTTAAAAAGAAAACATGAAATGCTTTTTTTAAAAAAAGTATTATTTTTCCTACATGATGATGCTAATGATGCTAATAGTCAAAACAGAAACATAAGTCAAAATAAAATAAACGAAATCAGTAAAAAAATTCCTCGATGGGAATACAAATTAATCACTGAGTTAGAACAACAATCAGGAGAATTTCAAGATATTCCCGAAGATTTTGAAATTCGTTCAAGAGAAGCCAAAGAGGTAGTGATTTTTACTGATATCAAAGATGATAAAGATGATCCTGATGAAATGGAAGAGATGTCTACGACACGCTATTTAGAACAACCGGACTTTGATCGAGATCTAATCAAGGGGTCTGTGCGGGCGCAAAGGCGCAAAGTAGTTATTTGGAAAGTGTTTCAAGGAAATGCGCATTCCCCCCTTTTTGTGTACAGAATCAAAAAATCCATTTTCTTTTCTTTAACATCTAATATGTTTGAATTGATTAAATCCATTTTTAGAAATAGGGTGTGGAAAGGGGAAGCATTCCAAATTGTAGAGTCTACAAACGAACAAACAAAAAGAGAAGAAAATAGAATAGAAATAGAAGACGAAGAAAAAAAAGAGATGGAGATACTAGAGGAAGAGGCGCGAATGAAGATAGCGGAAGCTTGGGATAATGCCCATACTTATGGGCAAGGAATAAGAGCTTGTTTGTTGCTAATTCAATCTATTTTTAGAAAATATATTCTCTTACCTTCGTTTATAATTGCAAAAAATCTTGGGCGTATATCCCTATCCCAACGTCCTGAATGGTCTGAGGATTTTCGGGAATGGAATAGAGAGATGCATCTTAAATGTACTTATAATGGAACGCCATTATCAGAAACAGAATTGCCTGAAAATTGGTTCATAGAAGGTCTTCAGATCAAAATATTATTCCCTTTCCGTCTGAAACCTTCGCACAAACGCAAATTAAGATCTTATCAAGAAAAAGAGGATTTCCGTTTTTTAACGGTTTTTGGACTCGAAGCTAAACATCCTTTTGGTTTTCCCGAAAAACGACCTTCCTTTTGGAAACCTGTTTTGAAAGAACTGGGAAAAAAAGTTCGAAAAATGAAAAAGAACTATTTCAAAGGAAAAAAAAAAATACTTGCAAAAGTTTCCAAAGAAAACCCAATTCAATTAAGAAAAGTAGAAATCTATGAATCGAATGAAATTCAAGAAGAAAAAGATTCCATAATTAGCAATCAAATAATTAACCAATCTTTTGGTCAAACAGTATCGCCGGGTTTGACAAATTCTTCATTGACAGAAAAAAAAATAAAAGATCTGACTGAGCGAATAGGGAAAATTAGAAATCAAATAGAAAGAATAGAAAGAATTAGAAAGAAGAAAAGGAAAAATGATACTAGTCCTAACAAAACATTTAATGCTAAATTCTTAGAAAAATGGAAAATATTCAAAAGAAGAACTGTTCGATTCATTTCTAAATTTCCCCTTTATTTGAAAATTTTCATTGAACTACTATCTCGGCACAGATTTTTTTCTAGGAGTGAATGGAAACTATCAGGGGTATGGAAATCTACTATCTATTATATAGAAGAGTTTGTTTTATTTAGTAAATTTTATTTACTAAGGATATGGAAATTGATTTTATATATTATGTTTGAAGGTTGGTTTAAGATCTATTATATTTTACTTTGTATTGTACGTGATATACGGTTTCTTTTAAATTTTGTTGTAGATCATTCAAATTTGGATATTTCTACTCAAATTAGGTTAAGAACCCTAATTGACAAAATGATGAATAACTGCATAGAGCTAATTTTTCTATCCCTGGACCTAACATTTAAGAATACTAGTAGTAATAAAAAAAAGAAAAATCTCATTCCCTTTAAAAAATCCCTTGATAAGATTAGGGATATGAAAAGCAATTTACATATTTTTTTTGACTTATCTTGCGTATCACAAGCCTATGTATTTTACAAATTATCCCAAATGCAAGTTAGTAATTTGCATAAATTAAGACCTGTTCTTCAATATCAAGGAATCTCTTTGTTTCTTAAGCCCGAAATAAAGGATTCTTTGGAAAAACAAGGAATGGTTCATTCAAAATTAAAATTAAATGATAAGAAACTTAGGAATTATGAACAAAATCAATGGAAAAAGTGGTTAAGAGGGTATTCTCCATACAATTTATCGTCGATCATATGGTCGAGATTAATGCCTGAAAAATGGCGAAATACTTCCCATTGTATAGCTACAAAGGAAAAATTAAGCAAATGCAATTCATATGAAACAGACCAAGTAAGTGATTCAAAAAAAAAAAGGGAAGTATACAAATTAGCGAATCAAAAAGAAAATTTTCACAAATCTTATCGATATGATCTTTTAGCAAATAAATTTCTTAACTCCGAAAAATTTCAAGGAAATAAGAACGGAGAGCTTTCTTGTAACACGCACAAGGACCCACTTTATGATATTCTGAAAACCACCCCTATCTATAATTATGTGGATATGCTAGCTGTGGAAAAAATGGTAAATAGAAAATATTTGCGTTGGAAAAGTTTGTATCGTAAAGAAAAAGTGGATATTGAGTCCTGTATCACGATCGATGCCAACAGGAATCCAAATATTCAACGGGAAACTAATAAGTATTTTCAAATATCTATTAAAAATGGATATTCTGAAATTTGTTATTTTAGGCTTCCAGACAATCTCCCAAAATTCCACAACGTTTTTGTTGATTGGATGGGAATGAATGAAAGAATGCTAAATTATTCTATCTCGAATCTAGAGGGTTGGTTCTTCCCAGAATTGGTCTTATTTCATCAGGCATATAAGACCAAACCTTGGTTTAGACCAAATCAATTACTTCTTTTAAATCGAAATGGAAATGAAAATAGTAGTGAAAAGAAAAAAATAAAATTCAAAAAAAAGCAAGGAAATCAAGAAGAACCCAAAAAAGGAGAAGATTTTGGATCTGTTCTGTCACAAGAAAAATCTAGTGAAGAAAATTCTGTAAAATTGGACAGGAAAAAGAAGAAAAAGAAAAAAAGTCAACTAGATTCCTTCCTGGAACGTTATTTACTTTTTCAATGTAAATGGTGGGACAGTACTTTGGACGAAAAATTGATGAATAATATTGAGGTCTACTGTCTCTTGCTTAGACTAATGGACCCAAGAAAAATTCTCTTATCTTCAATTCAAACAAGAGAAATCGATTTGGATAGACTGACGATTCAAACTAGTCTAACTCATGCGGAATTACTGAAGAAGGGAATATTGATTATAGAACCCATTCGTCTGTTTGGAAAAATTGATGGACAACTCTTGATGTATCAAACCATAAGTACTTCGTTGGTTGATAAGAGTAAGTACCAAACAAATCCAAAATACCAAGAAGAAAGGTATGTTTCTAAGAATCATTTTGATTTCCTTATTCCTGAAAATATTTTATCGTTTCGACATCGTAGAAAATTGAGAATTCTAATTTCATTGAATTCAAAGTATCGAAACGATGAAAATAGAAATCTCCTATTTTGGAACGAAAAGAACAGAAAAAACAGCAACCAAGCTTCGCCCGAGAATAAAGGTCTTAATATAGAAGAAAATGCATTAATGAAATTAAAGCTCTTTCTTTGGCCTAATTATCGATTAGAAGATTTGGCCTGTATGAATCGGTATTGGTTTAATACCAACAATGGCAGTCGTTTCAGTATGTTAAGGATACATCTATATCCACGATTGAAAATGGAAAATTCGTAGATAAGAACTCTATACCCGTCTATCATATAGAAAAGAAAGTATATGATAGACGGGTATATATGAAAATAGGAAAAAATATAGGGTATGGGGTATAGGGTATATGAAAGAAATATGCGGACCACACATTTGAGTCTTCCCTTTCATGGATATATCCAATATTAAATGAATAATGTAGGACTTCAATCTCGAAATGAATCAATAGAACTTTTTTTTTTTTTAGGTCTAAACCCTTCAATGGAAAAATGGACTACTCCTTTTCTACCTCTATCTCAATCCGATTCCAGTTTGGATGGATTGATTTGAATTCAGAAAAGGAGTAGTTTTCAAATAACTTGGAATTAGATTTTTGTATATACCAATTCAAATTAATGGCATTATTATTACTGATCGGTAAAATCCATATCTTTCAAAAGGAAGGGGGAATTTTTCTATGGTAAAAAATTCATTCATTTCGGTTATTTCTCAAAAAGAAAACACAGAAAACAGGGGGTCTGTTGAATTTCAAGTATTCACTTTCACCACTAAGATAAGTAAACTTACTTCGCATTTGGAATTACACAAAAAAGACTCTTCATCTCAGAGAGGTTTGCGGAAAATTTTGGGAAAACGTCAACGACTACTGGCCTATTTGTCAAAAAAAAATAGAGAACGTTATAAAGAATTAATTGGCGAGTTAGATATTCGAGAGATAAAAACTCGTTAACTTGAAGCCTAATACCATTTGCACTTTTATTCGTTTTCATTTTGACGAACTCTTCTTTTTACGTTCAAACAATGCATGGAAGAATGACTCGGGAAAAAAAACTTATGATTGCACCAACTACAAGAAAAGACCTCATGATAGTAAATATGGGCCCTCACCACCCATCAATGCACGGCGTTCTTCGGCTGATCGTGACTCTCGATGGGGAAGATGTTATCGACTGTGAACCAATATTGGGTTATTTACATAGAGGTATGGAGAAAATTGCGGAAAATCGAACAATTATACAATACTTGCCTTATGTAACGCGTTGGGATTATTTAGCGACTATGTTCACAGAAGCAATAACCGTAAACGCACCCGAACAGCTAGGCAATATTCAAGTCCCTAAAAGGGCTAGCTATATAAGAACTATTATGTTGGAATTGAGTCGTATCGCTTCTCATTTGTTATGGCTCGGCCCTTTTATGGCAGATATCGGGGCACAGACCCCTTTCTTCTATATTTTTAGAGAACGAGAATTGATATATGACCTATTCGAAGCTGCTACCGGTATGCGTATGATGCATAATTATTTTCGTATCGGAGGAGTAGCTGCCGATTTACCTCATGGTTGGGTAGATAAATGTTTGGAATTTTGCGATTATTTTTTAATCGGCGTTGCTGAATATCAAAAACTTATTACACGGAATCCTATTTTTTTAGAACGAGTTGAAGGCATAGGCATTATTCAGGCAGAAGAAGCACTAAATTGGGGTTTATCAGGCCCAATGCTACGAGCTTCCGGAATAGAATGGGATCTTCGTAAAGTTGATCGTTATGAGTGTTACGACGAATTTGATTGGGAGGTTCACTGGCAAAAAGAGGGGGATTCATTAGCTCGTTATTTAGTACGAATGGGTGAAATGGCAGAATCCGTAAAAATTCTTCAACAGGCCTTAGAGGGAATTCCTGGAGGGCCATATGAAAATTTAGAAATACGACGCTTTGATAGAATAAAAAACCCGGAATGGAATGATTTTGACTATCGATTTATTAGTAAAAAACCTTCTCCAACGTTTGAATTGCCCAAGCAAGAACTTTATGTAAGAGTCGAAGCCCCAAAAGGGGAATTGGGAATTTTTCTGATAGGAGATCAGAGTGTTTTTCCTTGGAGATGGAAAATTCGACCACCGGGTTTTATCAACTTGCAAATTCTTCCTCAGTTAGTTAAAAGAATGAAATTGGCTGATATTATGACGATACTAGGTAGCATAGATATCATTATGGGAGAAGTCGATCGTTGAAATGATAATTGATACAACAGAACTACAAGCTATCCACTCTTTTTCCGGATTTGAATCCTTAACAGAAGTCTATGGGATACTATGGACACTTATCCCTATTTTGACTCTTGTATTAGGAATCACACTAGGTGTACTAGTAATTGTTTGGTTAGAAAGAGAAATATCTGCAGGAATACAACAACGTATTGGACCTGAATATGCCGGGCCTTTGGGAATTCTTCAAGCTCTAGCAGATGGGACAAAATTACTTTTCAAAGAGAATCTTCTTCCATCTAGAGGAGATACTCGTTTATTCAATATTGGGCCATCCATAGCAGTGATATCCATTTTACTAAGTTATTCAGTAATTCCTTTTAGTTATCGACTTATTCTAGCCGATCTTAGTATTGGTGTTTTTTTATGGATCGCCATTTCAAGCCTTGCTCCCGTTGGACTTCTTATGTCGGGATATGGATCAAATAATAAATATTCCTTTTTAGGTGGATTAAGGGCTGCTGCTCAATCAATTAGTTATGAAATACCATTAACTCTATGTGTATTATCAATATCTCTACGTGTGATTCGGTGAGACATAAACTTTCCATATTTCTTTCTAGCAAGAAAGTTGAATATCTATTTTTTATTCATCGTCGGGGTTGATAAACTAAACCGGATAGTTAGATGAGTGAAATCAAACGGCTTCCTAATTTGCTGTTAAAGCCATTCAATCTCATTTCCTATGTACAAGAATTAAGTCAAAGGAAAGAATATCAGTTCTTATGTTTCCTTTACCCCAAGTTAGATTGGTTGAGTAGTAATCATGGCTTGAAGCGGGTTCAAAAGATCAATCCCCGGGGTTTTTACTATCTATTACCATGGAGGTATTAGTATTAACCTACTGGAAGATTCAAAAAATGAGTGGATGGTTAGGAAGACTAAGATACACAAAGGATTAGTAATGGAGATTAGATAACCTTTCCAAGAGGATATTTCTACCAAAGTAATTCGAATCGGGGCTTTAAGTTGGTAGAAATTCGTAAGAAGTACTCCCCTAGATTTTGATCCAGAGTATCTTCCTATTCACCGATTAAGTAAATAACTATCAAGAACGAAGAAATCTTTTATTTGGGTAATGCCGCCCTCCCTTATTTCCCGAGAAAGTAGAATAGGAACGAACAGAAGTGGAAAGACTAGAATTGCAAAAAGAGATCTTTTTTATTCATAAATTTTTCGATAGAAATAGAATCTTTGCTAGGTAATACAATATCTAATTTCGTAATCAAAAAAAAAAAAAAAGAATAGGTTGCAATATCTCTGTGATATTCCTCAAAAAAGTTTTTTATTCAAGGATAAAGTTATTAATCAACAAAGAAAAATACAAACTTTTAAAAGATGAGATCAATTCAGAAGCACTTTATTTTTATTATAACTAGCAGACGGAATTTCATAGGTTAAATTCTAGGCCTTAGGATAAGAGTTTGACTCTCTATTGATCATGGATCCCACAAAGGGATCAAGATCAAAAATGTTGAAAGGCCCTTAGAGTTTTTTGTGACCTATGAGGAGCCGTATGAGGTGAAAATTTCATGTACGGTTCTGTAATAGCGACGGGAACAGTGATGTTATCGCCGACTATGATTATCTAACAGTTCAAGTACAGTTGATATAGTTGAAGCGCAGTCAAAATACGGTTTTTGGGGATGGAATTTGTGGCGTCAACCTATAGGGTTTATCGTTTTTCTAATTTCTTCTTTAGCCGAGTGTGAGAGATTACCTTTTGATTTACCAGAAGCAGAAGAGGAATTAGTAGCGGGTTATCAAACCGAATATTCAGGTATAAAATTTGGTTTATTTTATGTTGCTTCCTATCTAAATCTACTAGTTTCTTCATTATTTGTAACAGTTCTTTACTTGGGAGGTTGGAATCTTTCTATTCCCTACATATTCGTTCCTGAACTAACTAAAAGAAGTCAAGTTATTGGAACAATAATAGGTATCTTTATTACATTAGCGAAAACTTATCTGTTCTTGTTCATTTCTATTGCAACAAGATGGACTTTACCGAGATTGAGGATGGACCAACTATTAAATCTTGGGTGGAAATTTCTTTTACCTATTTCTCTAGGTAATCTATTATTAACGACTTCATCCCAACTTTTTTCACTGTAAAGAACTCGAATTTTTCTATCTTCAAAACCTGTCTCAAACAAGAGAAAGAAACAAGTATGAAATTATTTATAGATATTCCGATATGTTCCCTATGCTAACCGAGCTCTTGAATTCTGGTCAACAAACAATACGAGCTGCCAGGTACATTGGTCAAGGTTTCATGATTACCTTGTCCCATGCAAATCGTTTACCTGTAACTATTCAATACCCCTACGAAAAATTCATTGCATCGGAGCGTTTCCGGGGCCGAATACACTTTGAATTTGATAAATGCATTGCTTGTGAAGTATGTGTTCGTGTGTGTCCTATAGATCTACCCGTAGTTGATTGGAAATTGGAAACTGATATTCGAAAGAAACGATTACTTAATTACAGTATTGATTTTGGAATTTGTATATTTTGTGGTAATTGCGTTGAGTATTGTCCAACAAATTGTTTATCAATGACTGAAGAATATGAACTTTCTACTTATGATCGTCACGAATTGAATTATAATCAAATTTCTTTAGGTCGATTACCGGTGTCCATAACGGGCGATTACACAATTCGAACAATTTCGTCGAATTCACCTCAAATAAAAAATGTATAAAACCCTTGCATTTCCAAATTCCCAATCCCTTTGGAATCTAAGGGAATCGGGTTTTTGCTTGTTCAAGATAAACGAGCGATTGGTTGTCGAGAATCGTGGTTCATTTGGATAGAAAATTTATTTCTATTCGAATAATGATTAAATAATAAGAGTAGACCAATAACTGTATCTACCTCAATCCACACCAACCACCCTATTCACATTTTCTTCAATTAAGAAGTATCCTAAAAATAAAAATAGGATAACTCCCCTTTTCCCGGTCGGGTCAACAAAGTCATGAAATATTTGGATTTACTTTTTCTATAAAATAAAATGGATTTACCTGGACCAATACACGATTTTCTTTTAGTTTTTCTGGGGTCGGGTCTTATATTAGGAAGTCTGGGAGTAGTCTTATTTCCAAATCCAATTTATTCGGCCTTTTCATTGGGATTGGTTCTTTTTTGTATATCTTTATTCTATATTCTATCGAATTCTTATTTTGTAGCTGCTGCGCAGCTCCTTATTTATGTAGGAGCTATAAATGTTTTAATTATTTTTGCTGTCATGTTCATGAATGGTTCAGAAGATTACGATTTCGAAGATTTTCAGCTTTGGACCGTTGGGGATGGAATTACTTCAGTGGTTTGTACAAGTCTTTTTATTTCACTACTTACTATTATTCTAGATACGTCCTGGTATGGGATCATTTGGACTACAAAAGCAAACCATATTTTAGAGCAAGATTTGATAAGTAATAGTCAACAAATTGGAATTCATTTATCAACAGATTTTTTTCTTCCATTTGAACTCATTTCAATAATTCTTTTAGTCGCTTTAATCGGTGCGATTGCTATAGCTCGTCAATAATAATAAATCTTTTAAAGGAAGAATTCTCAACTAAATCAAGGGAAAAAGAATGTGTCTAATCCCTTAATTTGAGTGCCCACCTAAAACGAAAATCAACTCAATTTCTTTTTAGAATTGATCTATTCCCAACCAATTCCCTTGTTTTCTTCCATACGTATTAGAATCGACTGGATTTAATTATTGTTCAGATTGAAATGAATCAAGATTGATAAGGGGTTGAGTAATGATGCTCGAACATGTACTTGTTTTGAGTGCCTTTTTATTTTCTATTGGTATTTATGGATTGATCACAAGTCGAAATATGGTTAGAGCCCTTATGTGTCTTGAACTTATATTAAATTCGGTTAATATCCATTTTGTAACGTTTTCGGATATGTTTGATGATCGTCAATTAAGAGGAGACATTTTCTCCATTTTTATTATAGCTATTGCAGCCGCTGAAGCAGCTATTGGATTAGCTATTGTTTCATCCATTTATCGTAATAGAAAATCCATTCGTATTAACCAATCCAATTTGTTGAATAAATAATATGAATCATAGAAAAGAAAATTCGAATATTCATAAATTACTTCCGACTGGACGGTTTTATATGGGTAAGGTATGATCATGTTTGCCGAAACATAAGAAATCAAAGGATTTTTGCGCTCGTTCATAAACAATTCATCATAAACAATTCAAGTCCATTGATTCTGATCACTCATTGATTCGTCTGGTATCTAATTACAAGATTGATTTAGAAGTTAGTTTACTAGACCGAAAATTCATGATGTTAAAAATTGTATAGATACAATGTCACACTCAGTAAAGATTTATGATACATGTATAGGATGTACTCAATGTGTCCGAGCTTGCCCCACCGATGTATTAGAAATGATACCCTGGGACGGATGTAAAGCTAAACAAATAGCTTCTGCTCCAAGGACTGAGGACTGTGTTGGTTGTAAGAGATGTGAATCCGCCTGTCCAACGGATTTCTTGAGTGTTCGGGTTTATTTATGGCATGAAACAACCCGTAGTATGGGTCTAGCTTATTGATACGTTCCATAAAACTCTACTTAAAATCCATTTTTTTTTTTTTACCGACAAAATTCGTGCGCAAACTATTTGGATTTGATTTTGCGCACGGATTTTTATGGCCCAAGTGTATCTTGTCTTTACCACGAATCATTTTCCCTTCTTAACAATAATTGTTGTTTTACCAATATTTTCGGGTTCCTTAATTTTCCTTCTTCCACATAAGGGAAATAAAGTAATTCGTTGGTATACTATATGTATTTGTATTCTAGAACTCCTTCTAATAACTTATGCATTCTGTTATCATTTCCAATCGGATGATTCATTAATCCAACTAGAGGAGGATTATAACTGGATCCATTTTTTTGATTTCCATTGGAGACTAGGGATAGATGGGCTCTCAATAGGACCCATTCTATTGACGGGATTCATCACTACTTTAGCTACCTTAGCGGCTTGGCCGGTTACTCGAGATTCTCGATTATTTAATTTCCTGATGTTAGCAATGTATAGTGGGCAAATCGGATTGTTTTCTTCTCGGGACCTTTTACTTTTTTTCCTCATGTGGGAGTTAGAATTAATCCCCGTTTATCTACTTGTATCTATGTGGGGAGGAAAAAAACGTCTCTACTCAGCTACAAAATTTATTTTGTACACGGCAGGGGGTTCTGTTTTTCTTTTACTGGGAGTTCTTGGTGTCGGTTTATATGGTTCTAATGAACCAACATTAAATTTGGACATATTATCCAACCAAACCTATCCCTTAGCTTTGGAAATATTATTCTATAGTGGATTTTTTATTGCTTTTGCTGTCAAATTACCAATCATACCACTACATACATGGTTACCAGATACCCATGGAGAAGCACACTATAGTACTTGTATGCTTCTAGCCGGAATCTTATTAAAAATGGGAGCGTATGGATTAGTTCGAATCAATATGGAATTATTTCCCCATGCTCATTCTATATTTTCTCCTTGGTTACTGATAGTAGGCGCAGTGCAAATAATCTATGCAGCTTCAACATCTTTGGGTCAACAGAATTTAAAAAAAAGAATAGCCTATTCCTCTGTATCTCATATGGGTTTCATAATTATAGGAATTGGTTCTATCACCGATATGGGACTCAACGGAGCGCTTTTACAAATAATCTCCCATGGATTTATTGGTGCTGCACTTTTTTTCTTGGCTGGAACAACTTATGATAGAATACGTCTTGTTTATCTTGACGAAATGGGTGGAATAGCTATCTCAATGCCAAAAATATTCACGATGTTCAGTAGCTTTTCAATGGCCTCTCTTGCATTACCAGGTATGAGTGGTTTTGTTGCCGAATTAATAGTATTTTTTGGATTAATTACTAGTGAAAAATATCTCTTACTAACAAAACTACTCATTACTTTTCTAATGGCAATTGGAATGATATTAACTCCTATTTATTTATTATCTATGTTACGTCAGATGTTCTATGGATACAAGATATTTAATGTTTCAAATTCCTATTTGTTTGATTCTGGACCACGAGAGTTATTTCTTTCGATCGCTATTTTTTTACCAATACTAGGTATTGGTATGTACCCCGATTTCGTTCTTTCACTCTCAGTCGAAAAGGTTGAAGCTATTCTATCTAATTTTTTTTATAGAAAGTTTGAATGAATTTTACAACCATTTCTCTTACAATGACAAGAAGAAGAAAAGGCCTTTTCTTCTTCTTGTCATACGTTAAGTTGAAATTCATTTTGAACTGGCGAGAACCCCAGCGAATCACTAACTATTTGATTCACCTCGTTCTTGCCAGTTCACACCAAATTCTTTGATCGTATATGCACCTTAGACTTTCTTATTCTAAGAACCCCCACATTCCATTCCACTATAATGAAAATGAACCATAACTATGTAGTCCTATTCCTAATAAATTAACCCCAAAATAGCATATCCAAATTATAAGAAATCCAATAGACGCCACAATTGCTGAATTTCTACCTTTCCATTTTTGATTTGTTCGAGTATGCAAATAAATTGCGAACACCAGCCAAGTAATAAAAGCCCAAGTTTCTTTTGGGTCCCAACTCCAATAGGATCCCCACGCTTCGTTAGCCCACACGGCTCCAGAAAGAATTCCTATGGTTAAAAAGATAAATCCTAGACTAATGTTGGATTTATCCCAACAAAAAAGAGGAAGAAGAAGAAGGAAACACAAGAGAAATAGAAAAAAATATAAAAACGAATGTTTCCGGGTCCTACCAATTTTAAGGGTGAAACTATCAAGAAACTTACAAGAGCAACCCCGTTGACTAACCCATCAATCACTCGCGTATCAAAAAACCGAGTGGATTGAGAAAATCTTCTTATCATAGAAAGCCAAAACTTCTGATAAAAAACATCTATAAAAGCACGATTATATGACCAATTGTAAAAACCATAGACAATTTTGTCCGAACGACTTCTTTTGGAAGTTATTAAGACAAAGAAATTTATTAAATCAAAATTCTTGAAGGGTGAAAAAATAGGTTTATATAAAAAAGAAGCTATAAGTATCCCCCCAAAAGCTATACTAACGGAAAAAATGGCATCTTTTCCAAATTCATAGAAATCAGTAAAATCCTTTTTTCCAAATTCATAGAAATCAGTAAAATCCTTTGACTGTTGATGTAAAAGGTCGATAGACGGAGCTAACAATTTACCTAATATATCGAGATCTCCGGGAATTCCTTCTTGATTAAAAGGAATTCCCAGAGATCCAACAAACAAAGTAAATAGAACTAATACAAATAAAGGAAATAACATAGTATTGTCCGATTCATGGGGGTATAGAGAAACTTTTTTATTTTCAAAATGCAAAATATTAATAAAAGATTGTTCTGCATTTCTTTTTTTTAGATTCTCATTACTTTGATATGTTTTTTTTTTTAAAAAAGACAAACTTCCATTTTTCATTCTTAATAAACGAAAATTTTTGTGAATTTTTTTTGAATACCCTTTACCCCATATAGATATTAAATATAGAGCCGAATTTTTTTTACCATTATAATTTTTAAAATAAACATTTAAATGTCCCTCAAAAGTAAGTAAATAGATGCGAAACATATAAAATGCCGTTAATCCTGCCGTGGCCCAAGCTATTATTGCGAAAATAGGCGAATATAACCAACTATCATTAAGAATTTCATCTTTAGACCAAAAACAAGCAAGAGGGGGAATACCACAAAGTGAAAGTGTACCTAACAAAAAAGATGTTTTGGTAATAGGAGTATATTTTGTTAACCCACCCATAAGAACCATATTTTGACTTTTATCCGGAGAATATCCAACAACAGTTTCCATTGAATGAATAACAGATCCAGACCCTAAAAATAATAATGCTTTTGAATAAGCATGAGTAATCAAATGAAATAAAGCACTTCGGTAAGACCCCATTCCTAGAGCTAACATCATATAACCCAATTGAGACATTGTCGAATAGGCTAAACCCTTCTTAATGTCTTTTTGAGCAAGAGCTAAAGTAGCTCCTAATAATACTGTTATTATACCTATCAACGAGATAAAATTCATTATATAGGGTATAACTATAAAAAGAGGAAGAAGACGAGCTACAAGAAAAATACCTGCTGCCACCATAGTAGCAGCGTGTATAAGAGCTGAAATGGGAGTGGGTCCTTCCATAGCATCGGCTAACCATACATGAAGAGGAAATTGTGCAGATTTAGCAACTGCACCAGCAAATAATAGAGCAGCACACAATGTAACAAAGGGAGAATTTACTTCATTATTTAAAATCAAGTTATTGAATATTTTGAATAAATCCCTAAATTCAAAACTACCGGTTATCCAATAAAAACCCAAAATTCCTAATAATAAACCAAAATCTCCTACGCGATTTGTTACAAATGCCTTTTGGCAAGCATTTGCGGCAAGAGGTCTTGTGAACCAAAAACCTATTAATAGATAGGAACACACCCCAACCAATTCCCAAAAAATATAAATTTGTATAAAATTGGAACTAGTAACTAATCCCAACATTGAAGTACTGAAAAAACTCATATAAGCAAAAAATCTCAAGTAGCCTTGATCGTGAATCATATAATTATCACTATAAATAAGAACCATAATTCCAACAGTAGTGATTAACATTGACATAATAGAAGTAAGTGGATCGATCAAGTAGCCTAATTCTAAAGAAAAATCATTATTGAGAGTCCAAGACCAGACATATTGATAGATAAAATTGCTATTTATTTGCTGAATAGCCAAATTAGTTGAAAAAAGCATGACTATACTTAACAATAAAATACTCGGAAAAGCCCACATACGACGAAGATTTTTCGTTGCTGTCGGAAAAAGAAGAAGCCCTACTCCTATTAACATGGGAACTGGAAGTGGAACAAAAGGTATGATCCACGCATATTGATATGTCTGTTCCATAAAAAAGTTTTTTCTTAATAATTCTTTATTCTTATTCCTATTAATGGTTTCCGATTTGCCGGATTTTCTCTCTTTTGAAAAGAGTCAATAAAAAAATCAAGATATGCACGAACATAAATAGAATTTTTTGAATTTGTATTTCTTTTTATATATTCTTTCTGCTAAATACTTCAAATATTCAAATCAAGAAGTTACAGTTGGTCAAATCATAGGAAAAAAACTTTAAAGTCTCTTTTGAATTTGAAAATCGCGAAGAAAGGATCAAATTAAGTCTTTTTTCCGATTTTGACAAACAATTTAAGAATACTAAAAACCTAAAAACAGGGAGTTTTACCCTTCCCAAGGTTTTGAGGTATTGTATATTCCATCTAAATGCAATATGACAATAAAGAGAAGGAAAAACTAGTTCATATGCATTTTTGTATATATTAAGTTCAATGAATTCCCTTTTCTATTGAATAGGGATCTATAAATTCGAAAAATATCGATTTGAATGGTAAAAAATAAAAAAAAAAACCTATTACTAAAACAATAAAAATGAAATTTTTTTGACATATATTTTAAGGGATGAAAAAAAATATTCTTGATTTTTACTACTATATTTTCTTTTTTATTTGAAAGAATATTCTCTAAAAAATATAATGAATTATCAAAAGGCTGCTTTTTTTTGTAAACACTAAATGTCTTTCACATCCAGCTATACCAATGAGTAATTTCTCAATTTAAAATTGAAATGGCAGTTCCAAAAAAACGTACTTCTGCATCAAAAAAGCGTATTCGTAAAAATTGTTGGAAAAGTAAGGGGTATTGGGCAGCGTTAAAAGCCTTTTCCTTGGGAAAATCTCTTTCTACTGGGAATTCAAAAAGTTTTTTTGTACAACAAACAAATAAAAAATAAGTAATAAAGCCTAAAACGTTGGAATCAACCTGAGTCAAAAATAGACTCAGCTCACTTCCAAAATTCCCGATTTCCATTCTTAGAATATGTAGAACAAGAATTTATCTCTTTACCTTACCCAAACCTAATTGAAAAATGTAAAAAAAAAATTTTAACATAGAATTTGGAATTTGACTGATTTTTTCATTACCAAGGTGGGGAGTCTTTTTTCCCCATCAATCTATTTTGCAATTTCCTTTTTTTTTTTAGTTTCTTTGAATTCGTATATGGATCCAGACGTATCTTCTTCTTATCAATCCCTCCAAAAAGACTTAGGAAAGATATTTTTCTTATATAGATATAGAAATATGTGTAAATTTTGAATGATCAAATTTTTCAATGAAAAAAAAATAGTTCATAAAAAAAAAAATTATTTTGAGTTCTATCCCTTAATCTTAATGCAAATTATAGTGTTACAAGAATTCAAGACGAGGGAAGTATAAAATTCACGAAAAATGAAGATCTTAAACTAAACCAATGAACCTTCAAATACCTATATATACGAAATTTTATTCATCTTTTTAACTCTTTCCTAAAAAATATTCAATCCAATAGATTTTTTAAATCTAGACGATTGCTTATTCATAGACTATTATCAGTTCAAGACAAGCCGCTATGGTGAAATTGGTAGACACGCTGCTCTTAGGAAGCAGTGCGAGAGCATCTCGGTTCGAGTCCGAGTGGCGGCATGTCATCGACTAAACATGTCATCGACTAAAAAAGTCAAAAAATCCTATAATGAATCTAATTGGACATTTAGATTCTATAATTCAGGAATTCCTCTTTTAAAAATTTTTATGATATTTTCAACCTTAGAACATATATTCACCCACATTTCTTTTTCGATTGTTGCAATTCTAATTACAATTCATTTGATAAGCTTTTTTGTTGATGAAATCGTAAAACTGTATGATTCATCTGAAAGGGGCATGATAATAACTTTTTTTTGCATAACGGGATTATTAGTTACCCGTTGGATTTATTCAGGACATTTTCCCCTAAGTAATCTATATGAATCATTAACCTTCCTGTCATGGAGTTTTTCCCTTATTCATATAGTTCCATATTTCAAAAAAAAGAAAAATATTCTAAGTACAATAATTGGGCCCAGTGCTCTTTTTACTCAAGGTTTTGCTACTTCAGGCCTTTTAACGGAAATACAGAAATCCGAAATATTAGTACCCGCTCTGCAATCGGAGTGGTTAATAATGCACGTAAGTATGATGATATTAGGCTATGCAGCCCTTTTGTGTGGATCATTATTTTCCGTATCACTTCTAGTCGTTACAGTTAAAAAAAAGAGACCTTTATTTTTTACAAAAAATAATTTATTCCATTTGAATGGGTTGGGTGAAATCGAATTAATGATTGAACGAAGTCATTTTTTACAAAATACTTCTTTTTTTTCTACAAAGAATTATTACAGGTTGCAATTGATTCAACAATTGGATTATTGGAGTTATCGGGTTATTAGTCTAGGATTTATCTTTTTAACCATAGGAATTCTTTCTGGAGCCGTGTGGGCTAACGAAGCGTGGGGATCCTATTGGAGTTGGGACCCAAAAGAAACTTGGGCTTTTATTACTTGGCTGGTGTTCGCAATTTATTTGCATACTCGAACAAATCAAAAATGGAAAGGTAGAAATTCAGCAATTGTGGCGTCTATTGGATTTCTTATAATTTGGATATGCTATTTTGGGGTTAATTTATTAGGAATAGGACTACATAGTTATGGTTCATTTTCATTATAGTGGAATGGAATGTGGGGGTTCTTAGAATAAGAAAGTCTAAGGTGCATATACGATCAAAGAATTTGGTGTGAACTGGCAAGAACGAGGTGAATCAAATAGTTAGTGATTCGCTGGGGTTCTCGCCAGTTCAAAATGAATTTCAACTTAACGTATGACAAGAAGAAGAAAAGGCCTTTTCTTCTTCTTGTCATTGTAAGAGAAATGGTTGTAAAATTCATTCAAACTTTCTATAAAAAAAATTAGATAGAATAGCTTCAACCTTTTCGACTGAGAGTGAAAGAACGAAATCGGGGTACATACCAATACCTAGTATTGGTAAAAAAATAGCGATCGAAAGAAATAACTCTCGTGGTCCAGAATCAAACAAATAGGAATTTGAAACATTAAATATCTTGTATCCATAGAACATCTGACGTAACATAGATAATAAATAAATAGGAGTTAATATCATTCCAATTGCCATTAGAAAAGTAATGAGTAGTTTTGTTAGTAAGAGATATTTTTCACTAGTAATTAATCCAAAAAATACTATTAATTCGGCAACAAAACCACTCATACCTGGTAATGCAAGAGAGGCCATTGAAAAGCTACTGAACATCGTGAATATTTTTGGCATTGAGATAGCTATTCCACCCATTTCGTCAAGATAAACAAGACGTATTCTATCATAAGTTGTTCCAGCCAAGAAAAAAAGTGCAGCACCAATAAATCCATGGGAGATTATTTGTAAAAGCGCTCCGTTGAGTCCCATATCGGTGATAGAACCAATTCCTATAATTATGAAACCCATATGAGATACAGAGGAATAGGCTATTCTTTTTTTTAAATTCTGTTGACCCAAAGATGTTGAAGCTGCATAGATTATTTGCACTGCGCCTACTATCAGTAACCAAGGAGAAAATATAGAATGAGCATGGGGAAATAATTCCATATTGATTCGAACTAATCCATACGCTCCCATTTTTAATAAGATTCCGGCTAGAAGCATACAAGTACTATAGTGTGCTTCTCCATGGGTATCTGGTAACCATGTATGTAGTGGTATGATTGGTAATTTGACAGCAAAAGCAATAAAAAATCCACTATAGAATAATATTTCCAAAGCTAAGGGATAGGTTTGGTTGGATAATATGTCCAAATTTAATGTTGGTTCATTAGAACCATATAAACCGACACCAAGAACTCCCAGTAAAAGAAAAACAGAACCCCCTGCCGTGTACAAAATAAATTTTGTAGCTGAGTAGAGACGTTTTTTTCCTCCCCACATAGATACAAGTAGATAAACGGGGATTAATTCTAACTCCCACATGAGGAAAAAAAGTAAAAGGTCCCGAGAAGAAAACAATCCGATTTGCCCACTATACATTGCTAACATCAGGAAATTAAATAATCGAGAATCTCGAGTAACCGGCCAAGCCGCTAAGGTAGCTAAAGTAGTGATGAATCCCGTCAATAGAATGGGTCCTATTGAGAGCCCATCTATCCCTAGTCTCCAATGGAAATCAAAAAAATGGATCCAGTTATAATCCTCCTCTAGTTGGATTAATGAATCATCCGATTGGAAATGATAACAGAATGCATAAGTTATTAGAAGGAGTTCTAGAATACAAATACATATAGTATACCAACGAATTACTTTATTTCCCTTATGTGGAAGAAGGAAAATTAAGGAACCCGAAAATATTGGTAAAACAACAATTATTGTTAAGAAGGGAAAATGATTCGTGGTAAAGACAAGATACACTTGGGCCATAAAAATCCGTGCGCAAAATCAAATCCAAATAGTTTGCGCACGAATTTTGTCGGTAAAAAAAAAAAAATGGATTTTAAGTAGAGTTTTATGGAACGTATCAATAAGCTAGACCCATACTACGGGTTGTTTCATGCCATAAATAAACCCGAACACTCAAGAAATCCGTTGGACAGGCGGATTCACATCTCTTACAACCAACACAGTCCTCAGTCCTTGGAGCAGAAGCTATTTGTTTAGCTTTACATCCGTCCCAGGGTATCATTTCTAATACATCGGTGGGGCAAGCTCGGACACATTGAGTACATCCTATACATGTATCATAAATCTTTACTGAGTGTGACATTGTATCTATACAATTTTTAACATCATGAATTTTCGGTCTAGTAAACTAACTTCTAAATCAATCTTGTAATTAGATACCAGACGAATCAATGAGTGATCAGAATCAATGGACTTGAATTGTTTATGATGAATTGTTTATGAACGAGCGCAAAAATCCTTTGATTTCTTATGTTTCGGCAAACATGATCATACCTTACCCATATAAAACCGTCCAGTCGGAAGTAATTTATGAATATTCGAATTTTCTTTTCTATGATTCATATTATTTATTCAACAAATTGGATTGGTTAATACGAATGGATTTTCTATTACGATAAATGGATGAAACAATAGCTAATCCAATAGCTGCTTCAGCGGCTGCAATAGCTATAATAAAAATGGAGAAAATGTCTCCTCTTAATTGACGATCATCAAACATATCCGAAAACGTTACAAAATGGATATTAACCGAATTTAATATAAGTTCAAGACACATAAGGGCTCTAACCATATTTCGACTTGTGATCAATCCATAAATACCAATAGAAAATAAAAAGGCACTCAAAACAAGTACATGTTCGAGCATCATTACTCAACCCCTTATCAATCTTGATTCATTTCAATCTGAACAATAATTAAATCCAGTCGATTCTAATACGTATGGAAGAAAACAAGGGAATTGGTTGGGAATAGATCAATTCTAAAAAGAAATTGAGTTGATTTTCGTTTTAGGTGGGCACTCAAATTAAGGGATTAGACACATTCTTTTTCCCTTGATTTAGTTGAGAATTCTTCCTTTAAAAGATTTATTATTATTGACGAGCTATAGCAATCGCACCGATTAAAGCGACTAAAAGAATTATTGAAATGAGTTCAAATGGAAGAAAAAAATCTGTTGATAAATGAATTCCAATTTGTTGACTATTACTTATCAAATCTTGCTCTAAAATATGGTTTGCTTTTGTAGTCCAAATGATCCCATACCAGGACGTATCTAGAATAATAGTAAGTAGTGAAATAAAAAGACTTGTACAAACCACTGAAGTAATTCCATCCCCAACGGTCCAAAGCTGAAAATCTTCGAAATCGTAATCTTCTGAACCATTCATGAACATGACAGCAAAAATAATTAAAACATTTATAGCTCCTACATAAATAAGGAGCTGCGCAGCAGCTACAAAATAAGAATTCGATAGAATATAGAATAAAGATATACAAAAAAGAACCAATCCCAATGAAAAGGCCGAATAAATTGGATTTGGAAATAAGACTACTCCCAGACTTCCTAATATAAGACCCGACCCCAGAAAAACTAAAAGAAAATCGTGTATTGGTCCAGGTAAATCCATTTTATTTTATAGAAAAAGTAAATCCAAATATTTCATGACTTTGTTGACCCGACCGGGAAAAGGGGAGTTATCCTATTTTTATTTTTAGGATACTTCTTAATTGAAGAAAATGTGAATAGGGTGGTTGGTGTGGATTGAGGTAGATACAGTTATTGGTCTACTCTTATTATTTAATCATTATTCGAATAGAAATAAATTTTCTATCCAAATGAACCACGATTCTCGACAACCAATCGCTCGTTTATCTTGAACAAGCAAAAACCCGATTCCCTTAGATTCCAAAGGGATTGGGAATTTGGAAATGCAAGGGTTTTATACATTTTTTATTTGAGGTGAATTCGACGAAATTGTTCGAATTGTGTAATCGCCCGTTATGGACACCGGTAATCGACCTAAAGAAATTTGATTATAATTCAATTCGTGACGATCATAAGTAGAAAGTTCATATTCTTCAGTCATTGATAAACAATTTGTTGGACAATACTCAACGCAATTACCACAAAATATACAAATTCCAAAATCAATACTGTAATTAAGTAATCGTTTCTTTCGAATATCAGTTTCCAATTTCCAATCAACTACGGGTAGATCTATAGGACACACACGAACACATACTTCACAAGCAATGCATTTATCAAATTCAAAGTGTATTCGGCCCCGGAAACGCTCCGATGCAATGAATTTTTCGTAGGGGTATTGAATAGTTACAGGTAAACGATTTGCATGGGACAAGGTAATCATGAAACCTTGACCAATGTACCTGGCAGCTCGTATTGTTTGTTGACCAGAATTCAAGAGCTCGGTTAGCATAGGGAACATATCGGAATATCTATAAATAATTTCATACTTGTTTCTTTCTCTTGTTTGAGACAGGTTTTGAAGATAGAAAAATTCGAGTTCTTTACAGTGAAAAAAGTTGGGATGAAGTCGTTAATAATAGATTACCTAGAGAAATAGGTAAAAGAAATTTCCACCCAAGATTTAATAGTTGGTCCATCCTCAATCTCGGTAAAGTCCATCTTGTTGCAATAGAAATGAACAAGAACAGATAAGTTTTCGCTAATGTAATAAAGATACCTATTATTGTTCCAATAACTTGACTTCTTTTAGTTAGTTCAGGAACGAATATGTAGGGAATAGAAAGATTCCAACCTCCCAAGTAAAGAACTGTTACAAATAATGAAGAAACTAGTAGATTTAGATAGGAAGCAACATAAAATAAACCAAATTTTATACCTGAATATTCGGTTTGATAACCCGCTACTAATTCCTCTTCTGCTTCTGGTAAATCAAAAGGTAATCTCTCACACTCGGCTAAAGAAGAAATTAGAAAAACGATAAACCCTATAGGTTGACGCCACAAATTCCATCCCCAAAAACCGTATTTTGACTGCGCTTCAACTATATCAACTGTACTTGAACTGTTAGATAATCATAGTCGGCGATAACATCACTGTTCCCGTCGCTATTACAGAACCGTACATGAAATTTTCACCTCATACGGCTCCTCATAGGTCACAAAAAACTCTAAGGGCCTTTCAACATTTTTGATCTTGATCCCTTTGTGGGATCCATGATCAATAGAGAGTCAAACTCTTATCCTAAGGCCTAGAATTTAACCTATGAAATTCCGTCTGCTAGTTATAATAAAAATAAAGTGCTTCTGAATTGATCTCATCTTTTAAAAGTTTGTATTTTTCTTTGTTGATTAATAACTTTATCCTTGAATAAAAAACTTTTTTGAGGAATATCACAGAGATATTGCAACCTATTCTTTTTTTTTTTTTTTGATTACGAAATTAGATATTGTATTACCTAGCAAAGATTCTATTTCTATCGAAAAATTTATGAATAAAAAAGATCTCTTTTTGCAATTCTAGTCTTTCCACTTCTGTTCGTTCCTATTCTACTTTCTCGGGAAATAAGGGAGGGCGGCATTACCCAAATAAAAGATTTCTTCGTTCTTGATAGTTATTTACTTAATCGGTGAATAGGAAGATACTCTGGATCAAAATCTAGGGGAGTACTTCTTACGAATTTCTACCAACTTAAAGCCCCGATTCGAATTACTTTGGTAGAAATATCCTCTTGGAAAGGTTATCTAATCTCCATTACTAATCCTTTGTGTATCTTAGTCTTCCTAACCATCCACTCATTTTTTGAATCTTCCAGTAGGTTAATACTAATACCTCCATGGTAATAGATAGTAAAAACCCCGGGGATTGATCTTTTGAACCCGCTTCAAGCCATGATTACTACTCAACCAATCTAACTTGGGGTAAAGGAAACATAAGAACTGATATTCTTTCCTTTGACTTAATTCTTGTACATAGGAAATGAGATTGAATGGCTTTAACAGCAAATTAGGAAGCCGTTTGATTTCACTCATCTAACTATCCGGTTTAGTTTATCAACCCCGACGATGAATAAAAAATAGATATTCAACTTTCTTGCTAGAAAGAAATATGGAAAGTTTATGTCTCACCGAATCACACGTAGAGATATTGATAATACACATAGAGTTAATGGTATTTCATAACTAATTGATTGAGCAGCAGCCCTTAATCCACCTAAAAAGGAATATTTATTATTTGATCCATATCCCGACATAAGAAGTCCAACGGGAGCAAGGCTTGAAATGGCGATCCATAAAAAAACACCAATACTAAGATCGGCTAGAATAAGTCGATAACTAAAAGGAATTACTGAATAACTTAGTAAAATGGATATCACTGCTATGGATGGCCCAATATTGAATAAACGAGTATCTCCTCTAGATGGAAGAAGATTCTCTTTGAAAAGTAATTTTGTCCCATCTGCTAGAGCTTGAAGAATTCCCAAAGGCCCGGCATATTCAGGTCCAATACGTTGTTGTATTCCTGCAGATATTTCTCTTTCTAACCAAACAATTACTAGTACACCTAGTGTGATTCCTAATACAAGAGTCAAAATAGGGATAAGTGTCCATAGTATCCCATAGACTTCTGTTAAGGATTCAAATCCGGAAAAAGAGTGGATAGCTTGTAGTTCTGTTGTATCAATTATCATTTCAACGATCGACTTCTCCCATAATGATATCTATGCTACCTAGTATCGTCATAATATCAGCCAATTTCATTCTTTTAACTAACTGAGGAAGAATTTGCAAGTTGATAAAACCCGGTGGTCGAATTTTCCATCTCCAAGGAAAAACACTCTGATCTCCTATCAGAAAAATTCCCAATTCCCCTTTTGGGGCTTCGACTCTTACATAAAGTTCTTGCTTGGGCAATTCAAACGTTGGAGAAGGTTTTTTACTAATAAATCGATAGTCAAAATCATTCCATTCCGGGTTTTTTATTCTATCAAAGCGTCGTATTTCTAAATTTTCATATGGCCCTCCAGGAATTCCCTCTAAGGCCTGTTGAAGAATTTTTACGGATTCTGCCATTTCACCCATTCGTACTAAATAACGAGCTAATGAATCCCCCTCTTTTTGCCAGTGAACCTCCCAATCAAATTCGTCGTAACACTCATAACGATCAACTTTACGAAGATCCCATTCTATTCCGGAAGCTCGTAGCATTGGGCCTGATAAACCCCAATTTAGTGCTTCTTCTGCCTGAATAATGCCTATGCCTTCAACTCGTTCTAAAAAAATAGGATTCCGTGTAATAAGTTTTTGATATTCAGCAACGCCGATTAAAAAATAATCGCAAAATTCCAAACATTTATCTACCCAACCATGAGGTAAATCGGCAGCTACTCCTCCGATACGAAAATAATTATGCATCATACGCATACCGGTAGCAGCTTCGAATAGGTCATATATCAATTCTCGTTCTCTAAAAATATAGAAGAAAGGGGTCTGTGCCCCGATATCTGCCATAAAAGGGCCGAGCCATAACAAATGAGAAGCGATACGACTCAATTCCAACATAATAGTTCTTATATAGCTAGCCCTTTTAGGGACTTGAATATTGCCTAGCTGTTCGGGTGCGTTTACGGTTATTGCTTCTGTGAACATAGTCGCTAAATAATCCCAACGCGTTACATAAGGCAAGTATTGTATAATTGTTCGATTTTCCGCAATTTTCTCCATACCTCTATGTAAATAACCCAATATTGGTTCACAGTCGATAACATCTTCCCCATCGAGAGTCACGATCAGCCGAAGAACGCCGTGCATTGATGGGTGGTGAGGGCCCATATTTACTATCATGAGGTCTTTTCTTGTAGTTGGTGCAATCATAAGTTTTTTTTCCCGAGTCATTCTTCCATGCATTGTTTGAACGTAAAAAGAAGAGTTCGTCAAAATGAAAACGAATAAAAGTGCAAATGGTATTAGGCTTCAAGTTAACGAGTTTTTATCTCTCGAATATCTAACTCGCCAATTAATTCTTTATAACGTTCTCTATTTTTTTTTGACAAATAGGCCAGTAGTCGTTGACGTTTTCCCAAAATTTTCCGCAAACCTCTCTGAGATGAAGAGTCTTTTTTGTGTAATTCCAAATGCGAAGTAAGTTTACTTATCTTAGTGGTGAAAGTGAATACTTGAAATTCAACAGACCCCCTGTTTTCTGTGTTTTCTTTTTGAGAAATAACCGAAATGAATGAATTTTTTACCATAGAAAAATTCCCCCTTCCTTTTGAAAGATATGGATTTTACCGATCAGTAATAATAATGCCATTAATTTGAATTGGTATATACAAAAATCTAATTCCAAGTTATTTGAAAACTACTCCTTTTCTGAATTCAAATCAATCCATCCAAACTGGAATCGGATTGAGATAGAGGTAGAAAAGGAGTAGTCCATTTTTCCATTGAAGGGTTTAGACCTAAAAAAAAAAAAAGTTCTATTGATTCATTTCGAGATTGAAGTCCTACATTATTCATTTAATATTGGATATATCCATGAAAGGGAAGACTCAAATGTGTGGTCCGCATATTTCTTTCATATACCCTATACCCCATACCCTATATTTTTTCCTATTTTCATATATACCCGTCTATCATATACTTTCTTTTCTATATGATAGACGGGTATAGAGTTCTTATCTACGAATTTTCCATTTTCAATCGTGGATATAGATGTATCCTTAACATACTGAAACGACTGCCATTGTTGGTATTAAACCAATACCGATTCATACAGGCCAAATCTTCTAATCGATAATTAGGCCAAAGAAAGAGCTTTAATTTCATTAATGCATTTTCTTCTATATTAAGACCTTTATTCTCGGGCGAAGCTTGGTTGCTGTTTTTTCTGTTCTTTTCGTTCCAAAATAGGAGATTTCTATTTTCATCGTTTCGATACTTTGAATTCAATGAAATTAGAATTCTCAATTTTCTACGATGTCGAAACGATAAAATATTTTCAGGAATAAGGAAATCAAAATGATTCTTAGAAACATACCTTTCTTCTTGGTATTTTGGATTTGTTTGGTACTTACTCTTATCAACCAACGAAGTACTTATGGTTTGATACATCAAGAGTTGTCCATCAATTTTTCCAAACAGACGAATGGGTTCTATAATCAATATTCCCTTCTTCAGTAATTCCGCATGAGTTAGACTAGTTTGAATCGTCAGTCTATCCAAATCGATTTCTCTTGTTTGAATTGAAGATAAGAGAATTTTTCTTGGGTCCATTAGTCTAAGCAAGAGACAGTAGACCTCAATATTATTCATCAATTTTTCGTCCAAAGTACTGTCCCACCATTTACATTGAAAAAGTAAATAACGTTCCAGGAAGGAATCTAGTTGACTTTTTTTCTTTTTCTTCTTTTTCCTGTCCAATTTTACAGAATTTTCTTCACTAGATTTTTCTTGTGACAGAACAGATCCAAAATCTTCTCCTTTTTTGGGTTCTTCTTGATTTCCTTGCTTTTTTTTGAATTTTATTTTTTTCTTTTCACTACTATTTTCATTTCCATTTCGATTTAAAAGAAGTAATTGATTTGGTCTAAACCAAGGTTTGGTCTTATATGCCTGATGAAATAAGACCAATTCTGGGAAGAACCAACCCTCTAGATTCGAGATAGAATAATTTAGCATTCTTTCATTCATTCCCATCCAATCAACAAAAACGTTGTGGAATTTTGGGAGATTGTCTGGAAGCCTAAAATAACAAATTTCAGAATATCCATTTTTAATAGATATTTGAAAATACTTATTAGTTTCCCGTTGAATATTTGGATTCCTGTTGGCATCGATCGTGATACAGGACTCAATATCCACTTTTTCTTTACGATACAAACTTTTCCAACGCAAATATTTTCTATTTACCATTTTTTCCACAGCTAGCATATCCACATAATTATAGATAGGGGTGGTTTTCAGAATATCATAAAGTGGGTCCTTGTGCGTGTTACAAGAAAGCTCTCCGTTCTTATTTCCTTGAAATTTTTCGGAGTTAAGAAATTTATTTGCTAAAAGATCATATCGATAAGATTTGTGAAAATTTTCTTTTTGATTCGCTAATTTGTATACTTCCCTTTTTTTTTTTGAATCACTTACTTGGTCTGTTTCATATGAATTGCATTTGCTTAATTTTTCCTTTGTAGCTATACAATGGGAAGTATTTCGCCATTTTTCAGGCATTAATCTCGACCATATGATCGACGATAAATTGTATGGAGAATACCCTCTTAACCACTTTTTCCATTGATTTTGTTCATAATTCCTAAGTTTCTTATCATTTAATTTTAATTTTGAATGAACCATTCCTTGTTTTTCCAAAGAATCCTTTATTTCGGGCTTAAGAAACAAAGAGATTCCTTGATATTGAAGAACAGGTCTTAATTTATGCAAATTACTAACTTGCATTTGGGATAATTTGTAAAATACATAGGCTTGTGATACGCAAGATAAGTCAAAAAAAATATGTAAATTGCTTTTCATATCCCTAATCTTATCAAGGGATTTTTTAAAGGGAATGAGATTTTTCTTTTTTTTATTACTACTAGTATTCTTAAATGTTAGGTCCAGGGATAGAAAAATTAGCTCTATGCAGTTATTCATCATTTTGTCAATTAGGGTTCTTAACCTAATTTGAGTAGAAATATCCAAATTTGAATGATCTACAACAAAATTTAAAAGAAACCGTATATCACGTACAATACAAAGTAAAATATAATAGATCTTAAACCAACCTTCAAACATAATATATAAAATCAATTTCCATATCCTTAGTAAATAAAATTTACTAAATAAAACAAACTCTTCTATATAATAGATAGTAGATTTCCATACCCCTGATAGTTTCCATTCACTCCTAGAAAAAAATCTGTGCCGAGATAGTAGTTCAATGAAAATTTTCAAATAAAGGGGAAATTTAGAAATGAATCGAACAGTTCTTCTTTTGAATATTTTCCATTTTTCTAAGAATTTAGCATTAAATGTTTTGTTAGGACTAGTATCATTTTTCCTTTTCTTCTTTCTAATTCTTTCTATTCTTTCTATTTGATTTCTAATTTTCCCTATTCGCTCAGTCAGATCTTTTATTTTTTTTTCTGTCAATGAAGAATTTGTCAAACCCGGCGATACTGTTTGACCAAAAGATTGGTTAATTATTTGATTGCTAATTATGGAATCTTTTTCTTCTTGAATTTCATTCGATTCATAGATTTCTACTTTTCTTAATTGAATTGGGTTTTCTTTGGAAACTTTTGCAAGTATTTTTTTTTTTCCTTTGAAATAGTTCTTTTTCATTTTTCGAACTTTTTTTCCCAGTTCTTTCAAAACAGGTTTCCAAAAGGAAGGTCGTTTTTCGGGAAAACCAAAAGGATGTTTAGCTTCGAGTCCAAAAACCGTTAAAAAACGGAAATCCTCTTTTTCTTGATAAGATCTTAATTTGCGTTTGTGCGAAGGTTTCAGACGGAAAGGGAATAATATTTTGATCTGAAGACCTTCTATGAACCAATTTTCAGGCAATTCTGTTTCTGATAATGGCGTTCCATTATAAGTACATTTAAGATGCATCTCTCTATTCCATTCCCGAAAATCCTCAGACCATTCAGGACGTTGGGATAGGGATATACGCCCAAGATTTTTTGCAATTATAAACGAAGGTAAGAGAATATATTTTCTAAAAATAGATTGAATTAGCAACAAACAAGCTCTTATTCCTTGCCCATAAGTATGGGCATTATCCCAAGCTTCCGCTATCTTCATTCGCGCCTCTTCCTCTAGTATCTCCATCTCTTTTTTTTCTTCGTCTTCTATTTCTATTCTATTTTCTTCTCTTTTTGTTTGTTCGTTTGTAGACTCTACAATTTGGAATGCTTCCCCTTTCCACACCCTATTTCTAAAAATGGATTTAATCAATTCAAACATATTAGATGTTAAAGAAAAGAAAATGGATTTTTTGATTCTGTACACAAAAAGGGGGGAATGCGCATTTCCTTGAAACACTTTCCAAATAACTACTTTGCGCCTTTGCGCCCGCACAGACCCCTTGATTAGATCTCGATCAAAGTCCGGTTGTTCTAAATAGCGTGTCGTAGACATCTCTTCCATTTCATCAGGATCATCTTTATCATCTTTGATATCAGTAAAAATCACTACCTCTTTGGCTTCTCTTGAACGAATTTCAAAATCTTCGGGAATATCTTGAAATTCTCCTGATTGTTGTTCTAACTCAGTGATTAATTTGTATTCCCATCGAGGAATTTTTTTACTGATTTCGTTTATTTTATTTTGACTTATGTTTCTGTTTTGACTATTAGCATCATTAGCATCATCATGTAGGAAAAATAATACTTTTTTTAAAAAAAGCATTTCATGTTTTCTTTTTAACTTTTCTAATTTTGCTCTTTCTGCCTTTGGTCTTTCGAACTTTTCTTTTTCGAACTTTTCTTTTTCGAACTTTTTCTTATTCTGATAATAATTTTGATCTAGCCAATCAAGGGTATACCAAGAAGTAACTAGAGAGCCACAGCCAAAGTTTAGGTAAGCGTAATACTCGTCTAGTTTTTCTTCTAGAGCGTACTCTATTTTCCGAATAAAGTCTCCCAGATAACCCATATGTTCATACCTCACATGTGCGTAACCAGTCCTCATCAAAAGATTCCAATTAAAATGGGATTTCGATAGAATGTCTTCATAACATTTTAGACACACATTCTTTAAATTCCTGAAGCCTATCAAATTAGACAAATAAGAGGTACCAGGAGCTGTATGCCTCCAAAACGTATATTGCACAGCTATCGCGTAGTGGATATTTCCCGCGACAATAGCCTGTAACCGAGCCAAACAAATCCATTTGTGAGTGTTGAGCACAAGGCGAAAAGTATCAACGACGGGAGGAAGAAACTTTTCAATGACCGTGTCAACGATCTTGTCAATGATCGGTAATTCCTCATTTTTGATATCCTCCGCATAAATCTTTCGCTCTTTATTCTGTATCTCTATAAATTCTCCTAGTTTATCGGTGTACGGAACGAGGATTTGATGCAATTTATTTATCCGAAAATTTTGAAAAAATTTTTTTTTCGAAGTTTTTTTCAGGATTGCATTTTTTTCGATTGTTTTTCGACGCGATCCGCTCAATAAAGGATCATACCTTTTTGGTAAGTATTTGTTTCTAGAATCATCATTACATAATCGAGTTCTTGTTTCGAGTCTATTCAAAAAACTAGATTTTTTCTCGAGAGATTTGATTCGATTTAGAAATGCTTTTTTTTCTTTTCTTTCTTTTTTTTCGTTGGTAAAAATCCAAAAATCGTATGGGTCCGGTGGATTATCATCGAAGAAATAAGGCCACAGTTCCGGGGATAACAGCCTTCTTTTTAGCCTTTCCAAAAAAATCGATACACTAGCAGGACACGTAAAAGTCATTCGATATTTTCCATCACTTTTACATCGGTCAAAAAAATAATGTGACATTTCATTTCGGATAGCTTGTTCAAATTTATCGTTTTTTATGTAGCGAAGGGGTCGATTCCACTGATTGAAATCGAAAAGAAGAGTGGCAAGATTTTTTTCAAAGAAAAAAGGGTCGTTATTTGCCATTTTTTTCGGAAAAATGGTAGAATTTTCATGATTTTTATTGCTATTCACTCGAATTTCTTCCGTTTCATCGATTTTGTTCGGATCCGCCCTTTCTTCGGAAAAAGAAGAAGGATCTTCTTCATCGGATGTTTCTATTTCTACATCTATTTCTTCCGTTTTTGTTGAGGGTTTGATGGGGAACGGTATTCTGCTTAAAGAGTAGGCGCAGGTCATAAATAAGAGAATACTAAAGATCCGAATTCGCAATTTTGCCACAAGGTACTTATTAGATCGAATGAACTTATTCGATTTAATCAAATTATTTTGCTGGATCCAGACTAATCCCGATCCAAGCCATTTCCTGAATAAAATATGACAAATTACCCAACCAATTAACCAACCAACAAAACTACTTGTTAGAAATAAGATCTTATTGTTGCATC